TTACTCAGTTCCACTGTCTAAAGATTCATTAAGATAAACCCAATATAATTTCTTATGTCCTGGGGTTCTCTTCCAACCTAAAATAGAGATTTTATTTCTGTGAATATCTAAATGACAGCTTGAACAAACTGGCACCAAGTTAGATTTTCGATTTAATTTTTTATTTCATAATCTCTCAGGTTGATTTTTAAATTCACTCTTAGGTTGAATGTGGTGAATAGCCTCTGCTGGAGCTCCGCATATTTCACACGAATCAATAAAAACTTGAGCATTATATTTAGAAGGGCGGAATACTGTTAAAGGGCTAAACTCACTTCGGGATGGTAACTCCCAGTTAATAAGTTTACGGTATTTCAAAGCACTGTTATAAAATTTTTTATCATTAATTATGTGACCCATAACTTCAATGCCATATTGAGAAGGCCCTGGGCCAGGTTTCAATTTACGTTCATAAATTAGGCCCGAATCTTCTTGTTGAATAACAGATAAATGATAGCACCGAACTGATGAATCAATTAAAGAACAAACTTGATGTAAATGAGTAGAAAGAACAAAACTAGTTTGTGCAGTTGTTAATCTTTCAATTGTTGCAGCTAATATCGCTGTTCCTGAACTAACTTCTGTTCCATGACAAATTTCGTCACCTAATATTAAACTGTTATAATTACTTAGCTTTAATATAGTTGAAAGATCTCTCATTTCGACCTCAAAAGTACCTTGGCCTTTATGAAGATCGTCTCCCCCTAAAATACGAGTAATTAAATAATTATAAGGCCTTAATTTAAATGAATCTGCAGCTACATACATTCCTGCTTGAGCTAAGATTACGTTGATTCCGATTGCTCTAAGTAGAGTAGATTTACCTGCACCATTTACTGAGAATATTAACATTCCCTTATCCTCTAAACTAATATTATGAGCTACACATTCTTCTTGAGTGTTTAATTGTTCTACTAATGGGTGTCGTAAGTTAATTGCTTCTATAAAACCTTTGGTTTGTTGGGGTTTCGCTAGTGTTAAGCAAGGTTTAGTATAATTGAATTTAATAGCCGCAATAGCCCCGCTTAATGCAACATCTAATCTAGAAATCATATTTACTAAAGGTGAAAAAAGTTCAGAATAACTAAAATATAATCTTTTAAGTTCCTGGTTATAAGTTTGTTTAACGTAAGTATTAATTTGCTCTTCTAATAAATTTAATTCGATTGATACTTTATGAATAGTAGGACTAGTAATTATATGGTGGCTTCCTCTTTTACCCAATACAATAATTGAATTATTAGATATAGAAGCATTAGTCATGTAATGTTCTAACTTAGTTAACTTTTTAGATAAAATAGAAAAAGCATAACCCTCTTTATTAAAATATTCGGCTTTAATAGAAATTGTATCTTGAAACACAGTATTTGAAATTTGTTCGGCCCATTCTGTAAGTTGGGCCTTTAAAGTTTGTTGTTGCGCAAGTAAGTTAGTTAAATTATCAGTTGGCTGTAATACATCTTTGAAATCACCTAAAAGATTATTTACTTGGAAAACTTGGCCTATTTCCTCAATTAGCGATTCTAGTTGGGATCCGACTAAGGGAGGTAATTGAATGTTAATTCATTTATTATTTATCAATTTACTTATTAACTGATTAGCAAACAAATAAGAATGGTAAATTTGACTTAACTTTTTAGGGGATAAGGTAGTATCACTTGAGGCACATATTGCCCATTGACGATGTAAAGAAGATAAATCTTTAATGTGTTTTAACTCGAAATTGTCAAATATTTTCTTGTCAAGTAATTGTTTAAATATAGCAATTTCCTTATAACGAAGATTTAATTCAGAATAATCTGTAATAGGGTTAAGAAGTCTAAATTTGAAAAGTCTTTTACCCATTGCAGTAGAACAATAATCAACCAGATTAAGTAAACCACCCAACTTCCCCCTCTTAGGTAATAAGTCCAATTGATATTCTGCTCGATTACATAATATTAAATTTAAGGGACTGACAACAGAATTATAACACTCGGGAAGTTGAAGATTCTTAATAAGATTAGGGTTTCGATCTTTAATAAATTGTAATACTCCTAAAAGGCTAATTAAATTTGCCTGATCAACATTTTCTGTCCAAGTACTTTGAAATATCTTACTAAGGGTATATTTTTGATAATTTTTGTTCAACCATTCTGCGTTAATGCCTATATAAATATGGAGCAAAAGCCACTCCTTATTATTATTTTCGTACCTATAAGATAAATAACACGGTAAATTGGTTAGTACTTCTCCCATAACTTCAATTTTAGCATTAGGTTCAGAGGGGAATAAATTCCAACCAATTAATAAATTATATATCTTATTTATTAAAACATTTAAGCCGACCCCCGAGTCCACCCAAATTACTATTTCTCTAATACGATAACTGACTAATAACCGGGTTACTTTGTCCCTGTCCGTTCAAGAGACAGGAAACATTATACTATGCCCATTCATGGCTGAAAATAAAGTAATACCTAGTAAGTTGTCTTGAGAAAAATAAATTGATAACACATAGGATAATTCCGAACAATCTTCTGAATTGCAACTAGGAGAATAAACTTGAGATACTGCGCGTTGTTTTGGCCCGGATTTACCAGTGACTAATTCATCAATAACTACAACAGTCCAACCTTTATCCAACAAGGTGGTTAAATGGGTAGTAAGGGAATAGATTGGAAATCCCATTTGAAGCAAAGATCTTTTACTGGGAGATATTATTCTCATATCAAGTAACGAAGCAACTTGTTCAATGGAGGATGTTACCTCTGAAGGCCTACTTCGTGTCGATGACTCAATTAATAACTCGGCTTGAGAGTATACTCGTTGCTTACTAGAAGTATCGGGCTCATGCCAAAGTTCATAGAACTTACCAATCTGGATAAGTTGGATTACTGATAACCCATACTTAGAATAATTCTCCTCCGCTAAGTTAAAATATTGCATAGGTATCTGGTTCATTTTTAATTAGGAGTTAACCTCTTAATAAATTTAAGGCTCGAACAGCAATTGTACCACGTAAACGGTAATAATTAACCATAATGGCTAAACCGATAGCAGACTCGGCAGCTGCAACAGTTAGAATCACAATCGCAAAAATTTGACCAAAAAGTGTATAGAGCACACGAGACTCAAATAGAAGCAAAATAGTAGAGGCCAGTAAAACTAGCTCTACACACATTAGCATAATAATTAAATTGCTTCTGTTAAGAATAATACCTAAGATTCCGATTAATAAGATGACAATTGATAATATTAAATAGGACATGCGCTATACCAATTAGGGGCTAGTTTTCCCACTCTAAGCCTCCTTCTATCCACTCATAAACTAACCCTAAAGTTAATATAAATAAAAATAACATAACAACCCAATATCCAAATAAAGGTAAGTCCATATATGTGACAGCCCAAGGAAATAAGAAAGATATTTCAAGATCAAATATTAAAAACAAGATACCAATTAAGAAGAATCTAACGGAGAAGGGATTCCCCGGATTGTCAAAAGGATCAAACCCACATTCATAGACTGACACTTTCTCTATATCAGGTTGTTTATATCCTAATAAATAAGATGCCCCTAAAATTAGAATTGATAATGTTCCGCTGACGATAAGTAGTATTAATATTCCTTTGAACTCCATGTTTCTTAAGCGGAGACGTGCATTAACACTTAGCCAGAAGGCACCTAAAGGTGCTCTCTGCTGATTTGTAGGAAGAGATCTTGCTTACTACGTAATGATTCACCATGAGAATTATATAAAAAAGGTGAATTTGGCTGCTTAGCTAATAATATAGCCCCTATCATAGCGACTAACAGCACCAAACTAGCAATTAACACTAATTCATAATAAGTTGTATAAAGATGACTTCCAATTGCCCCAATGTTAGTTCTAGATCCTATAACAGGATTGCTGATATATTTAGGGCTATTGGTTAGTAAACTATAAAATAAGAATATAACAGATAATCCTACAGGTAAAAAATGCGAATGATCTTGAGAATCTACTTTATTAGGCTGTTGAATTAACATAATTACGAACAGGAATAAAATAGCGATAGCCCCTACATAGACAATTATAAATATTAAGCCTATGTAATCTAATCCCAACGATATAAACATAACAGCAGCATTAACAAAGGCAATAACTAACCAAAATACTGAATAAACAGGATTTGGCGTAGATATAACCATAAGACTAGCTCCAACTATTCCTAAGGAGAATATCATAAATAAACTATTCATATTGCACTTTCGGCCAACAAATGACCTATACTACTTCATACGGAGCAATTTGGTTTCTACCCAGCCTAACAAGGGGACCAATACTAAAAAGTAGCAAAAGTAGAATAAAGAAGCAAATTGACCAACCATAACATAAGGTTCCTCAACTGGATTAGCTCCTAACCAAGTTAATAGAACAAAATCAGCTACTAAAAACCAAAATGCTATTTTACCTAAAGGTCTAAATGTTAAAGCTCTTAATTTACTAGTATGAATGAAAGGCAATAAAAATAACACCAAGATACTAAATACCATAGCCAAGACTCCCCCAAGTTTGTTGGGTATAGAGCGTAGTATGGCGTATGCAAATAAGAAGTACCATTCTGGTTGTATATGAACAGGAGTTACTAAAGGATTAGCTTGAATGAAATTTTCAGGATCACCTAATACATTAGGCATAAAATAACAAAGTATAATTAAAATAGTGCTAAGTACCATTATACCAAACAAGTCCTTATAAGTATAATAAACATGAAAGGTAACTTTGTCTATATTAGAGTCAATCCCTAAAGGATTATTTGACCCAGCTGTATGTAAACTAATAATATGTAATACGCCCAATCCAACTAGAAGAAAAGGAAAAAGATAATGTAAAGAGAAGAAACGATTAAGAGTTGCGTTAGATACACTAAATCCTCCCCAAATCCACTGAACAACATCTGTTCCTATATAGGGTATAGCAGAACAAAAGTTAGTAATAACTGTGGCTCCCCAAAAAGACATTTGTCCCCAAGGTAATACATACCCTAAGAAAGCTGTTAACATCATCACTAAGTAAATTATAACCCCTATATTCCAAACATCCATTTTCATGTAGCTCCCATAATAAAGTCCTCTGCCCATGTGTATATATACACAAAGAAAGAATAAGGAAGCTCCATTAGCATGAATATACTTTAACATAAAACCATAATTAACGTCTCTTAAAATATGGGAAATTGAGTCAAAAGCTAAACTAACGTCAGGGCAATAATGCATAGCTAAGAATATTCCGGTAATCAATTGAATAGCTAAACAAAGTCCTAACAAAGAACCAAAATTCCAGTAATAACTAATATTAGAAGGGGCTGGTAGATCAACCAGAACCCCGTTCACAATAGAGATTATTGGATGTTGAGTTCTTATTCGTAACATTTTGTTTGGTGATTCCATATGCATGCGCTCAGGAAGTTATCTCCCTAAATGCTAGCAAGGCACTGCATCTAAACCTATCAACAGGCCAGAAACTAAAACGATTAAACCAAGACTGAAAGGTAAGTAAGACTTCCATAATAGATACATAAGTTGGTCATATCTCATTCTAGGGAAAGAAGCTCGCACCCACACAAATGCGAACACTACTACGGTAGTTTTAAGGGCTAAGCAACCCATTCCTAGAATTCCCGTGAAAGGTGCCCAACCACCTAAAAACAATAAACTTATCAAACAGCTCATTAAAATAATATGGCCGTATTCAGCTAAAAAGAATAGGGCAAACGACATACTAGAATATTCTACATTATATCCAGATACTAACTCTGATTCTCCCTCAGTAAGATCAAAAGGAGCCCGATTAGTTTCAGCTAATGCCGAAGCAAAAAACATTAAAGCAGCTGGAAATAAAGGTATTATATACCAAATTTCAGCTTGAGCTAAAACAATCTGAGTGATATTAAGAGAACCTGCACATAATATTACTGATATTAGAATAAGCCCTATACACACTTCATAGCTAATCATTTGAGCTGCTGCTCTAATAGCCCCTAAGAATGCATATTTAGAATTACTTCCCCAACCAGACATTAAAATAGCATACACCCCCATAGAACTGATAGCAAAGATGTATAAGATACCAACATTAATATCAGCTAATACAATACCAGGGCTAAAAGGAATAACCCCCCAAGCTAAAAAAGCTAAAGTAAGCGATAAAATTGGGGCTACAATATAAACCGACAGATTAGCATGATTGGGAATAGCCATCTCTTTAGTGAATAACTTTAATCCATCAGCTAAAGGCTGTAATAGTCCATAAACACCAACTACATTAGGTCCTTTTCGTGCTTGCATATACCCTAATACCTTTCTTTCTGCTAAAGTTAAATAAGCTATAGCAACTAATAGAGGTATTATTATTGCAAGCGTTTTAAAGATAATTGAAATAATAGTACTCATCATCCTAGTTACGGAGGGCGACCAAGTACGTATTGAACGCGCATAACTTGGCCCAAGAACAAGTTCCCTTACCCTTACTATGTTACGACTTACCCATTCTCGAAAAGGAAGGATAACCCCGCCGCGGGGCGTCTCGTATCCTTAACTTGAAGGGGACGACGGGCGATTTGTGCTAACACTGGGTTAGAATTCACCGGAACGCTCTACTTCCCGATTACTATCAAATCCTACTTAAGATTCCCGTTTCAGAGAATCTCCGCCTCCTAATTTACTGTGTATATTGTATAGGAGAATGTAGCGCATAATATCCCTTTCCATAAAGACCATGACACCTGACTTAATCCATAATAGGGTTAAGGACAACATTTATTGTTATCCTGACGACGGCCATGCAATGCCTGAGCGGCTACTACCTAAAAAGGTAGTCCGCTTTCAAGGAAAGGTAAGGTGACACGCGGATCATCGTATTAAATTACACGCTCCTCTGATTCAAACAGTGAACAGCCAAGCCTTTTGAGTTTCAATCTTGCGATCATAGTATTCAGGCATACAATAAGGTTATTTGCTAATAAAGCTATTGTATAAGTTTAGGGCGAGGACTACCAGGGTATCTAATCCTGTTTGCTATCCAAGCTTTCGTATTTCATGAAAATATAACATGAACGGAGTAAGGAGTCTTCACCTTCGGACTTCCACTCTTGCTTCAAACATTTTACCGCTACCAAGAGGTTCGCCTTACTTTATTCTCATGCTTCACTACATACTTTAACGCCTAATGCGAAATAAAAACTGGGCCTCTAAGTTTAACCGCGTCTGCTGGCACTTAGTTAGACAGACCTCAGTGTGAAACCCTGTGTCAAGCGTTTACCCATTGCACAAGATTCTCTACTGCTGCCAAAATGTCTTCCCCTTGTTTCAGTGAAAGTGTGGCTATACTACGCATCTTCGACCAGGTGGGCCACTATCCCACCTATTCTAATACGTTAACCGAGATAATCTCCGTTTTATCCTCACCAGTAGGACCCTTATTCAGGGCCTTGCATGTATTAGAAGAACACATTGCCTTATAGACTCCCCAAGGTCAAAGGAGTAGTGTGGAAATAATATTTAAATCATCCCCATGACTCAATTTACGCTGATAGACAAACGGTAATTCATTATAAGTATGAAAAGCAGGCGGAGAAGATAAAGACCACTCTAATGAGCCAGGCGAAGTTGACCAACCCTTAAATGGTCTTTCGGCTGCTAATGCCTCATAAGACAAGTATATGAACCATATAATTCCTACCAGGGCTATTACAGCTCCGCAAGAACTAACTAAGTTCCAATCTTGATAAGCATCAGGGAAATCCGAGTATCTTCTAGGTAATCCGGCTAAACCCAAGAAATGCTGGGGGAAGAAAGTTAAATTAACTCCGATAAACATAATCCAGAAATGGATCTTACCGTATAATTCATTATAACGATAACCTGTAATTTTACCGAACCAATAGTAGTATCCTCCAAATATAGCAAATACGGCTCCCATAGATAACACGTAATGGAAGTGAGCTACTACATAATAAGTATCGTGTAATGCAATATCTAATGAACTATTAGCTAATATAACTCCAGTTAAACCACCAATGGTAAATAGGAACACAAACCCAATAGCCCATAACATAGGTGTATCAAGCCGTGGGCTTCCCCCATATATAGTAGCTAACCAGCTAAATATCTTAATCCCAGTAGGAACAGCAATAATCATAGTGGCAGCAGTAAAGTAGGCACGAGTATCTACATCCATACCAACAGTGAACATATGGTGGGCCCAAACAATAAATCCTAATACTCCAATAGAAATCATAGCATAGACCATACCTAAATAACCAAAAATATGTTGTTTAGCAGAAAATGTGGGTATAATTTGAGATACCATACCAAATCCTGGTAGAATTAATATATAAACTTCAGGATGTCCAAAAAACCAAAATAAATGTTGGAATAAAATAGGATCTCCCCCTCCCGCAGGGTCAAAGAATGTAGTATTAAAATTTCTATCTGTCAATAACATTGTAATTGCACCAGCTAACACTGGTAAAGATAATAATAACAATATTGTAGTAATTAATACAGACCATACGAATAGAGGTAATCTATGCATACTCATCCCAGGAACCCTCATGTTGATTATAGTAGTTATAAAGTTAATAGAACTTAAAATGGAAGATACACCAGCTAGATGTAGACTAAATATAGCCATATCCACTGCTCCCCCTGAATGGGCTTGAATGCTTGATAGTGGGGGATAAATGGTCCAGCCTGTACCTGCCCCTTGTTCCACAAACATAGAACCAACCAATAGTATTAGAGAAGGTGGTAATAACCAGAAACTAATATTGTTTAATCTAGGAAAGGCCATATCAGGTGCACCAATCATAATTGGCACAAACCAATTTCCGAATCCTCCGATCATTACTGGCATTACTAGGAAGAAAATCATTAATAAAGCATGTGATGTTACAATTACATTATATAAATGATCATCTCCTATCATACTACCTGGAGCGGACAGTTCTAGCCGTATTAACATACTCGAAGCTGTCCCTGCCATTCCAGAAAAAGCACCAAATAGTAAATATAAAGTACCTATATCCTTATGATTAGTAGAAAATAGCCAACGTGTAAGATATTTGTTCATGCTTACTCTAGATTAAAAGTAATTTAAAGTAAGTGAGAACACTCTTGGAGTCGTATATACGGAATTGGGAAAGCTTTTGGATGTACCAGCAGAGTAACAGGGCTAGAGAAGAATGAAAACTCCAATTAATGCATTATTAGAGGCCTCGCTCCTACGTGACGCGGCTGAGCCATTTCAACTAAGCTTCCAAGATGCTGCTAGTCCTGTTATGGAAGAGATTCTATTCCTTCATAACCAAATTATGTTTATTTTAATTATTATTATAACAACTGTATTATGGTTAATTATAAGAGGATTAACAAGCCAGGCTTATCATCGCTATCTTATAGAAGGAGTCACAATAGAGATTGTTTGGACTATAATTCCAGCAATTATATTAGTGTTTATAGCATTCCCTTCTTTAAAACTACTTTATTTGATGGATGAGGTAGTAGAACCCGGTGTGACAGTAAAAGCCATAGGTCATCAATGGTATTGGTCTTATGAGTATTCAGACTATCAAACTACCTTAGGTGAAGATAGTACCTTAGAATTTGATTCTTACATGATACCTACGAGTGACCTTCAACCCGGCGATCTCCGACTATTAGAAGTTGACAATAGAATGGTTGTTCCTATTGATACTTATGTAAGAGTTTTAGTCACAGGCGCAGATGTGCTTCATTCATTTGCTGTACCTTCATTAGCTATGAAAATGGATGCTGTGCCTGGACGCCTTAATCAAACCGGATTTTTAGCTAAAAGACCAGGATTATTTTATGGTCAATGTTCCGAGTTATGTGGCGCTAATCACTCTTTTATGCCCATTGTTATAGAGGCCGTTAGCATGGACAGATATATCAGCTGGTTATCTTCATTATGTGCTGATCTTTAGAGGATCTTTCAATCATCGAATAATGCCTCATTTAGATATAACTGCTTATTTAACTCAATATAGCTGGACATTAATAACTTTGTTAGCTCTTTATAGTATTATGAGTTTATTTATTTTACCTAAAATTCAAAATAACTTACGTATAAGAAGTATACTACAGGAAGAGGGGTTAGCCCCTACTAAGGGACTCGGGGTTAATCGAGCATATGCTATACTACAAGATATACTCCGCAGATAAGCCCATTTCCTTCATATATTCAATATGGCAGCTTCTCTTTTTGATCAATTTAATGTAGTTCGGATAATTGGGGGTATAATTACTAATTCTTCTATTATGATGCTTATCCTATTTAGTGTAATATTAATAGGAAGTTGTTCATATAAATTAATACCTACAAGATTGCAGGCTATACAAGAAATTATTTATACCCACTTTTTAGGATTAGTAAAAGATTCTACAGCTAATAAGGGAACTCAGTATTTTATTTTCATTGTAACTCTATTTACGTTTATTGCTGGGTTAAATCTGTTAGGTCTATTTCCCTATGTATTTACTCCTACTGCCCATATTGTTGTTACTTTCGGGTTAAGTGTATCTATTTTAATAGCAGTAACAATATTGGGAATAACACAATACCGTTGGAACTTTGCTTCAATGATGATGCCCAGTGGGGCTCCCTTAATATTAGCCCCTCTATTAGTATTGATTGAAACACTTATCTATTTTTCTCGAGCACTTTCTTTAGGTGTTCGATTGGCTGCTAATTTATCGGCTGGGCACCTTTTATTTGCTATATTTGCAAGTTTTGGGTTTGCAATGATTAGTAATGGAATGTTAGTATTAAGCTTAGCCCCAATATTAGTAATGGTTTTTATAACTGTACTAGAAATTGCCGTGGCCTTAATTCAAGCATATGTATTTTGTTTGTTAACTACCATATACATTAATGATAGTATAAATCTACATTAACCCATACTTAGAATAATTGTTGGGTAGGAGTATTAGTCTCCGCTTGATTCCCCGCTGGGGAGCCATGAGTAAGGCTTATCACCCTTATCATTTAGTGGATCCTAGTCCATGGCCTTATATAGGCTCAATCGGGGCACTTCTGATTACAGTAGGCTCAGTATTATATTTTCATTATAGTTATACATGGATAATGTATTTAGGAGCAATAACAATAATATTGACAATGTTTGTTTGGTGGAGAGATATTATTAGAGAGGCCACTTTTCAAGGACACCATACTCAAATAGTAAAAAGAGGATTAAGATATGGTATGATCCTTTTTATTACTTCTGAAGTTTGTTTCTTTTTTGCGTTCTTTTGGGCTTTCTTTCATAGTAGCTTATCTCCCACTATAGAATTAGGAGCTGTTTGGCCCCCTGTTGGTATAGAAGTGTTAGATCCATTTTCTGTGCCCCTATTAAATACAGCTATATTACTTAGTTCAGGAGCAACAGTTACATGGGCACATCACGCCATAGTTAGCGGACAAAGATTAGAAGCCATACAATCACTTACTTGTACCGTAATACTTGGAATTCAGTTTACAGCCTTACAAGCTATGGAGTATTACGAAGCACCTTTTACAATATCAGACTCCGTATATGGTTCAACCTTTTTTATGGCAACAGGTTTTCATGGTTTTCATGTTATAATTGGAACTATCTTTTTGACTGTATGTTTAGCTAGATTAATAGGCTATCACTATACTCGTCATCATCATTTTGGTTTTGAGGCTGCTAGTTGGTATTGGCATTTTGTAGATGTGGTTTGGTTGTTTTTATATGTATGTATTTACTGGTGGGGCTCTTAGCCCTGGCCATAGTTACATAGTGCTTAGCTAAGCTCAGCTTGTAGGGTCAACTAACGGTAAGTTCTCAGACTCATAATCTGATTATGCAGGTTCAACTCCTGCCCCTACCACTATTAAAAATAAATAGATACACATATAAACCAAATAGGTACAGGAAAGAGGAAAATTATAAAAATCTAGGCAAACATACACGAACTAACTCGATTAAAGGATATGGAATTACCCCCAATAATACTATGGCTACTATTAGCGGTAATTGCCCGTTAAACTCTCGTCTATTAATATCTCTCGAAAATATTAAGTATGGAGAAAGTTGCCCAAAACAAATTCTATTATATAAATACAATGAATAAGCAGCAGCTATAACCATACTAGTTGAGGTAAGAATACCCAATGATGTACTAGTAGAAAAAGCAGCTACTAAGGATAAAAATTCTCCAACAAAATTACAACTAAGAGGAACAGCGATATTAGCTAAAGTAAACACCATAAATATGATAGAAAATAAGGGCATAGTCATAACTACTCCCCTATAATACCTAATTAATCTTGTATGATGTCTCTCATAGAGCAACGTTACTGCTATAAATAAAGCGGGGCTAACCACTCCATGAGCTATCATTAAGAATATAGAGGCTATTAGACCCTCCATCGTATGAGTAAACAAACCTATTGTAACTATTCCCATATGAGCTACCGAGGAATAGGCTATCAAACGTTTCGCATCTACCTGTCTGCAAGTGGTTAAACTCCCATATATCACTGCTATTAATGATAACGTTAGTATGACTGGTGCTAAATACTCTGTTGCTTCTGGGAAAAGAGGCCAAGCGAATCGAATGAATCCATAACCTCCTAATTTTAATAATATTCCAGCTAGAATCACTGAACCAGCTAAAGGAGCCTCAACATGCGCAAGAGGCAACCATATATGAAAGGGTATCATTGGTATCTTAACTGCTAAACTAAGGAAGAAACCTATAAATAACCAAATTTGAATGTTACTATCAATCTGAATATTAGTTAAAGATAAATAATCAGTTGTACCTGTTATCCTATAAATAACTGCTATGCTAAGTAACATTAATATTGAACCAACTAAAGTATAAAAGAAGAAATAATAGGCAGCTTTTATTTTCTCTGCCCGAGCTCCCCATATTCCTATTATTAAAAACATAGGTATTAGTATGCTTTCAAACAACACATAAAATATTAACAGATCTAATGTTGAGAATACCCCAATTAATAATAGTTCCATGCCTAAAAGGCACATAATAAACTCTTTAATAAGAAACTTAATACTATTCCAACTTACTAAAATACAAATTGGTGTTAATAAAGTACTTAGTATAATGAAAAATATAGAGATCCCGTCAATAGCAAACAATATCGGAGAACCTTCAAACCATCCTATTGTACTTACCCAATTGAATTCTATTATCTGTTGAAATTGAGCTTCTTGATGAAGGTTAACTAATAATAAAAGAGAAAGAGCAAATGTAATCAAAGACCACTCTAACGCTTGCTGGCGTAATTTCGTACTATTTTCCCTTGGAGTTAATGCTATTATTACTATACTTATTAATATAGAGCCCACTGTACAAGCTAATATCATATTAATATATAATTACCAGCCACTACCCTGCGGCTAGTTTGCTCCTATTTTAGGAGATTACTCTGGACTTGGAAAAGCACTTCCTTCACCCTATCTCTAATTTACGACTAGGTACTTAAGTGCGATAGCTGTTCCAACTAATATCATTAATGCATAATTAAATAATAAACCAGATTGTAAGCTGCTTAACTCTTTAGTTCTATCAACCATGAATTGAGCTATTCCAGTGGGGCCCAAAATCTCTAAAATACCCCTATCTATAGTACGATAAGAAACAATATGGCCAAACTTCCAAACTGAACTTCCAATATAATAATTTGCTATTTGATTAAACTCCCAAGCATAAAATAAGAAACCATATATGCTAGGACGTGTAATATAATAAATAATATATGGACGAAGTATAAACACTAGTAATATTCCTGTTACGGCCATAATAACTGGTGCTAAAGAGACTATTGTGGGCACAAGCGGCAAGGGACGTATACCTGGCGCAAACACCATATTTTGGGCGATATAACCAACTAAAATACTCCCTATTGCTAATACTAATAAAGGACCCAATAAGTTCCAATCAGCTTCTTGTAAGTGTTGTGCGCTTATATGTGTTAAATTAGGCTTAGACACAAAACTTAAGTATATTAATCGAAATGAATAAAAAGCAGTTAAGAAAGCTGTAATTGAAGCTAACCAATATATAGATATTAAACAATAGCTATTATAAGTTAACTCTAATATTAAATCTTTAGAGTAAAATCCAGATAAATAGGGAAAACCAGCTAAAGACAATGAACCAATCAACATTAATACATATGTTAAAGGTAAACCCCGGACTATTCCCCCCATTTTCCTAAGATCTTGTTCATCTAAAAGAGCATGAATTATTGAACCTGCTCCTAAGAACAGTAAAGCCTTAAAGAAAGCATGAGTTAGTAGATGATATAAACTACTTAAACAACTATAAGTACCACAAGCCATTACCATGTATCCTAGTTGACTACAAGTAGAATAAGCAATAACTTTTTTTATATCCGATTGAACTAATCCTACTGTAGCTGCAAAGAAAGCAGTTAAAGAACCAACTAAACCCACAATAATTGTTGCAGTTGGAGAGTAATCAAAAAGGGGAGCTGATCTTATAATTAAAAATACCCCTGCTGTTACCATTGTTGCGGCATGAATTAGGGCCGAAACAGGTGTGGGACCCTCCATAGCATCCGGCAACCAAGTATGTAACCCTAATTGGGCAGATTTTCCTACAGCCCCTATAGTTAGTAATATACAAATCCAAGTACAAGCTGAAGATGGTGTTAAAGCGGAGAATAAACTACAGTAATCTAATACCCCAAATTCTTTCCAGATTAATATAATAGCTAACATTAATCCTATATCTCCTATTCTATTGATTAACATTGCCTTGATTGCCGCCTTGTTAGCTTGTATGCGCGTAAACCAAAAGTTAATTAATAAGTAAGAACACAAACCAACACCTTCCCAACCAATAAACAATTGCACATAATTATTACTAGTAACTAAAACCAACATAAAAAAGGTAAATAGAGATAGATAGCTCATAAATCTAGGTAGATGGGGATCTTCTCTCATATAACTTGTAGAATAAACATGAACTAGCCCGCTAATTGTGGTTACTACTATTAACATCACAGCTGTTACCATATCAAATTGTAAACCAAAGTTAGTTATTAATAAATCTGACTCTATCCATCTACCTAACTCTATATATACTGTAGATCCATTAATAAGGATTTCATAGCATAATACAAAAGAGAGGAGGCTACTGGCGAGAACCCACACAGAACTTAACAAGCCAGCCCCTTTTCTTCCTAGATAGCGACCCCCTAGTCCGCTTCCGACTGCGCTTAGTAACGGTATTAATATAACTAGAAGATACATGGGAATAAATCTAAAATAATCAAATGTGTTAACTGAAAAAATAAACTAGGACATACTATAATTGTTAATACTAAATATAAACTTACCCCTATTAGTATTGCTTTGCCTAGACCTGTTTCCTCCGGTGCTACGCTGCCTCGTGGAAAGTTAAGTATATTTGTTATTACTAAAGGCGTAAACAAGGGCTGATAAAACATAATTTTAACTAATCTAAGGTAATAAACTCCAGCTATCACGGAACAGACTAAAGCTATTAGGGCGCTAAGATAGTAACCTTGACCAACAGCTGCTAAGATAATATACCATTTAGTTAAAAACCCAACTAAAGGAGGAATTCCTGCAGTAGACAATAAACCTGTAGCTAATGCTAATGCTAACATTGGATTTAATCTTGAAACACCACTAAACTCAATAAGCATGTCTCTTTTAGGAGATAATATTAATACTACAGACCAAAGTAGTACTTGAGTTATTATATAGGCACCTATATACATTAAACTCGCCTGAAGACTTTCTATAGACCCAATAGCTATTCCAAGCAACACAAACCCCATATGGCTTATCCCGCTATAAGCTAATAGTCTTTTTATTCGAGTTTGATTCAAAGCTCCTATAGCCCCCACAATCAAAGAGATTAATCCGGCTATTAATAATCCCATTTCATTTAAGCCTATTTGTACTATAATAGCTAGTACCCCCAATTTAGGCACGATAGATAATAATGCAGCTACCCAAGTTGGAGCCCCCTCGTAGACATCGGGGGCCCACATATGAAATGGAGCTGCAGATACTTTAAATAACAATGAGATAGTAATAAGACACTTACCAGCTAATGTCCCATAAGATATCATACTCATACGAATAAATTGAAGTTCAAGCTCTCCTGTGGAGCCATAAATTAAGGCACAACCAAATAGGAACAATCCCGAAGATAGTGCTCCTAACACGAAGTATTTCAGCCCAGCTTCTGCCGATAACAATGAATTTTTATTATAAGCCACTAAGATAAACATACATAATGTTTGCATTTCTAATGCTAAATATATAGAAATTAAATTTGTTGACCCAATAAGTAATAAATTACCTAAGATCACTAATAAAATCAATAAAGAGCTTGATCGATGCGATGTTCGATGGTCCAGCATACATAATATGGCTAACCCACCTAGCATCACCAACATCTTAATAGCCTGTGTCCAACATAATAGATGGGGCTCAGCTAATAACCCAGCAACCCCCACAGCACCCGCAAGTAGCATAGCCAATCTTAAAGTCGGGGCCTTTAATCCATACGTTAACACTATTAGTATGATGAGCCCTAGTGTTAATTCCATAGTATGCCAGGGGCTATGCACCCACATGGCATATGAGAAGATACGCCACTTTCGTGGCACCTTATTAATCCCTAAACCTTTTGTTTTCCTTCTTTGCAGCAGCCAGAAGTTGATTACGTCGATGGGGCCAATATAGTCGAGCATCGCTGAGACCATTCCTTGCGTACTAGGACTCAGAAAAGTTGGGATTGAACATTGTAGATAGAAACCGAGCTGTGTCACCACGCTCTGAACTCAAATCATGTACGGTTTTCATGGTCGAACAGACCAACCTAGGGTACCTTCTACAGCACCAGGGCACCGCAATTCAACATCGAGGTCGCAAACACTGTCCTCGATAAGAACTCTCCGACAATATTACGCTGTTATCCCTACGGTAGCTTTTATCCGCTTTCGATATTTATTTTGGACTATCATATCGGGTCATTATCGCCCACATAGGACATAGTCCTTGTGCCAGCTAGGGGTGTCCCCCTCACTGTCAGGCTAATGAGATTAGCTTTATATACCATAAGCTCGCCTTCGTTTCTTATTCAAAGGTAGTCGCCCCAACTAAACTGTCCTACCAACAAAAATTATTAACTCAAAATTAGGATACTTAGTATCGATCATTTTAAGTTAACGTTATCGATATCCAGTAAAGCTCGATAGGGTCTTTTCGTCTTACAATGTTTATGTAGTATCTTCACTACAATTATAATTTCATCGGCTTTCCTCTTGAGACAGTAAGACCCTCGTGGTTCCATTCATACCCGCCAACAATTAATTGGCTATTTATTGTGCTACATTATCACGGTCAGAGTTACCGCGGCCATTCAGTTGGGTTTCGCTTTAGACGTTAGTCCTCAGTTTCACTATACAACCATTGGGCAGAATTCACCCTCTATACTTCAGTAATCTTTAGCAGAGAGCTATGTTTTTGGTAAACAGCCGAGATCTTATTTTGCCGAGTTCCTTAAGAAAAATTATGCCTAGATATAAGTCCCATAAATAACAGTTGAAGGTACTTTGTACCATAATATTTTTCCTGAATAAGAACAAGAATTATAATCCATCGGGCGTAATGCCCTTAGAAGCTGTATATATCTATTTATTTGGGAGTAAATCTTGTACTACTCATGCCTGCATTATCACTTCTGTTTTATCTCACGAGGTGTGCACGTATCGTGCCTACAGAACGCTCTACTACCAAGCCAGTTGATATTTCCTTGCAATATGGCTTCCTTACAGTTGCCGTCTGGCTTCCAGAATTTCAGTTACAGATTTAGCCGCCTTAATTCTTAGAGTTTCCTAGCTCATTCAGTGAACTTTTACGTTTTCCTGTGCAGATGGCTGTTTCCAAGCCTACTTCCTGTTTGTCTAAGTTGAACCCTCTTTATACACTTAATCTGTATTAGTGACTTTAATTTCTGGTTAGGGCTTACCCCTCTTGACTAGAGGCCTTATCGCCATAGTCTTACTACACCAGTAATTCAAGCCCCCGGGTTTGGGGGCGAATCAACTTGGGGCGCCTTACTAAGATAAGTTTCGTAGAGAACCAGCTATATCCAAGTTCGACTAGTATTTCACCACTAACCACAGCTCATCCAAGATTTTTGCCACAATCACTGGTTCGGTCAGCATAGCTACCTGGCCATGGTTAGATCACTTGGTTTCGGGTAATTTGACTGACGAGTTTTTCTCTTGCTTTCACTACGCCTTCATTTACTACTTAAGCTTGCCAAATTTTGTCTTGCAGGCCCATTATGCAAAAGGTAACTTTTAGAACCAATTCTAAGTCTTTCCCTCACGGTACTTTCTCTATAGGTGTCTATCGGGGTTTAGTCTAGATGTCCAATCATCTTAATTATCTGTTTGAGACAATTCCTCCGCTATCGCTCGCCGCTACGCACGGAATCTCAGTTGATGTATTCCTCATAGTCTAGTAAGATGTTTCAATTAACTATTCAATTCACCCTTTTCAGTTAGGACAAACAAGTTCAAAGTCTCTCCCTTGTTATTTCGTATTTCACGTCCTTACCGATAGACCCTAGACT